GAATAGGGAAAGGAATGGATCCGCAGGGTCCCAAATGAATTGGCTTGTTCGAAAAAAGCCTTGTTCTTTGGAAGATCTATCTCGTGTCTGGTACTGCATGGTTCCACTCTGCAAGAACTCCGAATCATTCTCTTGAAGCTCATCCTCTTTATGATAAATGATCCGTTTGCCCCGAAATGACCCAGCCCAATAGGGAAATCCCAATTCAGTGGGCCTTTCGATACAATCAAATAGATTGCCACAAGGGCGCCATATTCTAGGAGCCCAAACTATGTGATTGAATAAATCCTCCTCTAGCGGATCGAGGTCCCCTTCCCCTTCTTCAAACTCCGATTCGTATTTTTCATATAGAAATCTCTGATCAACGATAGAACAAGATCCATTTTGCATCATATCTAACTGATTCCTTGGTTCGGACCGAAGAAGTAATGTCACTCGATTATTATCAAACTGACTGCAATCTTTTTCTGTCCGTGAGGATCCCGCCAGAGCCAGAGCGCCTTCTACTTCTAATAGTAATAATAGTAATAGGCCATGAACTAGATCAGAATCATTCTCAACGAATCCATAAGAAGTGATCCAATTTTTTTCATCGGGTCTGGATGAAGACCAAAGATCTTGAGCGACCGATCCGGCAGAACAACTCAAAAGATAAAGAAGTATCGTTAATTTCTTCATGCTCGTTCCAAGTTCGAAGTACCATTTGTACAAATAAGAATCCCCTCCCTTACATGATTTCTTCTTCATATAGATAGATATAGGATCTATGGGGCAATTACTTAGAAGTACATTTTGTGCAACAGCCCTTCCTATCTGATAGAAAAGGATCCCATGATCCTGAACCGATCTTATCTGGGATCGAAAATGCCAAGTTTTTCTATGAAGAGCTGATCTAATTGTATTAGTTTCTATAATGGATTTCTTCTGTGTAATACTAATTGATAGGGCCTCATTGATAAGTGCTACAAGATCTCGTGCATTGGAACCCATGGTTATGGACCCGAATCCATTAGTATGGAACATCTTCTTTTCCAAGTGAAATCCCCTAGTATATGAAAGAATGAAAAAGTGCTTTCGTTGTTGTGGAAGAAGAAGCCTTCGTATCTTAATGCATGTATTTAATTTATTCGGAGCTATTAGAGCGGGATCCACTTTTTGGGGAATATGAGTCGAAGCAATAACAAGAATCTTTCCAGTGGAACATCTTTCACAATCCCTGGAGAGATAGTTCTCTAATAGACCGAGGGATAAGTAATTCGACTCATTCACATGCAGATCATGAATGTTTGGAATCCATATTATGCAAGGAGACATTGCTTTTGCTAATTCGAATTGAAGGGTGATATCAAATCGGTCTATTTTCGGCGTCATATACATAGTTAGCACATTCGTCATAGTTAGCAGCTCCGTATCAATATCAAGGTCATCATCACTATCATCAATATCGTCACTATCATCAATATCGTCACTATCATCAATATCGATATCATCAATAAGATAACCTTTAGGCTTGTCATCCAGGAACTTGTTCGGAAATACCGTAATGAAAGGAACATAGGAGTTTGTCGCTAGGTATTTGACCAAACAGGATCGTCCAGTTCCTATAGAACCTATCACTAAAATACCTCTAGAAGGGGATAGGGCTAAGCGGAGCGAAAAGGGTTTTCCATGAGGAGATGGGGAATGAAAACTATTAGCCCCACACGAGGTTTGTGAATAAGTGATTGTCTGATAATGAGCAAGGAATATCCGTCTTTCTGCTAAACAGGATCTATTGAACTCATAATTCATTAGATCCTTTTGATGAATGTCAACTAAGTATCGTAAGGAAATTGATCCCGGTTGTTCAATCATTTGATAACCAGAGTCATTCTTTGATAAATGATCACTATGAGTCAGACTCAATAGAATTTGATCAATCCCTTTTTCTGTCGTTAAGGTGGAGAACTGAACCAAGAATTCTCTTTCTTCATCATCAATCGAATCACTGTTCGCGACCCAGAATTCTATTTTCTCATCAATCCAATCACCGTTCACGTTTTTTCTTTTTCTTATCAATGAATAGATCTCTTTACTTGTACGACTTAGATGTCTCGTATTTCTCGAAAAAATGATTCGATTGATGGGATTTGGTATGATACTTACAAGATCGATGAGATTGATCTTCCAATATTTCTTTTTAGAACGTATTGATTTGACCCCATAAGCGGGACCACCACCCAATAGCATGTTGCCACCAGAAGCAGAACCCCGTATTTCTTCCAGAGAATCTCCTAATTGTTCCAGAACAACTAGAAAGAGATTCTTTAACCAGAAATAATTCAGTTCAGATGTAGGATACCTATCCAGAAGTTTTCGAAATTCCATCATGTATGATGGAATCATCAAAGATTTGATCTTTTCTAACTCTGTCTGTAACTCACTAGAGGCTCGGGAAACAAAGAGAAGATGTATACGAACGAGATATCCAGCAACAAGAAGAAGGAAAAAGATTGAATAG